GAGATGGTCCATGCGTGTTTGTTGCCCGGGGCAACAAGATCAAGTTGGTAAGGATAACTAAAGGGATCCCTATTTTTATTAGTTTCTATTAGAAAAACAAAAGCCCCTTTACCATTTTTTATAGATAGGTTATACTATTTATATATATACGGTATAGGGGTAGGGGTTCAACGTTGGTACATTAGTCATTAGTAGGGCGGGGTAGAGCAGTTTGGTAGCTCGCAAGGCTCATAACCTTGAGGTCACGGGTTCAAATCCTGTCCCCGCAATACAATTATTGGTTGTTTGTGAAAAATTGACATCTATTTTCTTTTTCCTTGAAAGTTGATTATGTGACCCCCTAATTAATGAAGAACTGTTGCGATTTTATAATGTAAGCCAACGAATAGGGAAAATAATACGCCACAGCGGTCAACCATCCCCAATCATCATATTAGATTAAAATCCACCACGGGCGGATAGCGGGGATCGAACCCGCATCTTCTCCTTGGCAAAGAGAAATTTTACCATTCGACCATATCCGCATTTTTTTCTTTCTTGCTACACGCACGACAACACACATGCATATATTATATACCCTTTATAGATAAGATTTGTCCCTGTACAAATCTTCGGGAAATTCGAATTCTTTTTCATTCAATTCAGGCAAGAAGTCCCCTCCCTCGAATTTTTTTTTTTCTTTTTGGAGAGACTACTATTTCATGTCTTCCACAAACAAAGTGTATTCGGGGGAGGGATAAGTTTGTTGATCCGGAAAAGAAAAGGCCAAATGGGTTCAATAAATGAGAGAACTAAGGATAGCTACTAGAAATACTAATCCAACCCATAATGACGTACCGGAAAATACAACATTTTTATTACTTGACCAACCATCAGAAGAAGCAAATACAACAGGTACACTAATCAATAAGATTGATGAAGTAGCAATTAATGCAAAAACAGCCAATTGGAAAGCAATAGTCATGATTATAATCCTCCAAACTACCAGCTATATCATTTCATCCATCTCTGGGTCGAGATTGCAAAGTGTAAGAAACTGCCTCATGGAGGGGCTTGACCATGGATCCATTGATCCTTTCTAACTCATAACTTATCGGTACATAGATTTTTTTTTTTCTTTTTTTCCAATGTGCAGGATGAATCGGATCATACATCTATCTGTATATTCATTCAGATAGGGAACAAATACGGATCCATATCAAATGGAAACAAATAGAGATAGGGATACATAGGGTTACGGCACTAAGTAAGTCGTATAGCCATGTCCTATTAGGAGAACTAAAATAGGGATTTGATTTTTCTGGGAGAGATGGCTGAGTGGTTGATAGCGCCGGTCTTGAAAACCGGTGTAGTTACGAAAACTATCGAGGGTTCGAATCCCTCTCTCTCCTTTTGCTTTGCTCGTTGAAGATTTTCGTTTAGGGTTTTCGTTTTAGTTGGCTAGCCCGGTGTCATAAAGTGAATGGCTCGGCCCCCTAGCCGAGCCACATCCGAAAATCTAAATGATTAAAAAAGCGGAGGAAAAAAACTTTTTAAGTATGACCTTATTTTAATATCTACAAAGGCATGAAATTCATGCATTTTCTTTCCCCTATCAATTAAGAGGAGTCATGAAAAGAACGGGTTCAGTATCACGATCAATTCCTTTTTCAAAACCTGCTGCAGCTGCACGAGCTCTTCCCGCGTGCCACAAATGACCCACAAATAGGAAGAATCCTAGAACAAAATGAGAGGTAGCTAACCAGCTTCTGGGAGAGACATAATTGACTGCATTGATCTCGGTAGCTACACCTCCCACGGAATTTAAAGAACCTAGGGGGGCATGAGTCATATATTCTGCCGAACGTCGTTCTTGCCAAGGTTGTATGTCTTTTTTAAGCCTACTTAAGTCCAAGCCGTTTGGCCCCCTTAGAGGTTCTAACCAGGGAGCACGTAGATCCCAAAAACGCATAGTTTCTCCTCCAAAAATGACCTCTCCGGTCGGGGAACGCATTAGGTATTTACCTAAACCCGTAGGTCCTTGAGCGGATCCAATGTTAGCTCCAAGACGCTGGTCTCTAACTAGAAAAGTAAATGCTTGAGCTTGAGAAGCTTCTGGACCAGTAGGTCCGTAAAACTCACTAGGATAAGCGGTATTATTGAACCAGACAAAACAACAAGCAATAAAACCAAAGACAGCTAATGCCGCTAAACTATAAGACAAGTAAGCTTCTCCAGACCATACAAGTGCGCGACGAGCCCATGCAAAAGGTTTGGTTAAGATATGCCAGATTCCGCCAAGTATACAAATGGAACCTAACCATACATGTCCTCCAATTATATCTTCTAAATCGTCCACACTAACAATCCACCCCTCTCCCCCAAAGGGAGACTTTAGTAAATAACCAAATAACCCGCTTGGGTTAAGGGTCAAGTTGGTAATTCTTCTTACATCTCCACCGCCGGGTGCCCAGGTATCATATACACCCCCAAAATAAAGAGCTTTGAGGACCAGGAGAAA